AACCTGGGGTAGTAAAAAAAAGCGGGATACTGTATTTCCGGGATTGGATTTCATATTCGAATGAACCTCGTAATCGTAAGAAAGTAGGTTTTTTTACTACGGGCCTAGCAAAAGAAAAATCGAGATAGGTTCCCATCGAATGGGATTCCCCCCTAAAAAATCGGACGTGAAGGTTTCCTCTCATCCGGCTAAAGTAGTTATACCAAATAAAGAAAGGGGTTCTTATTTTTAAACTTTGTTCAAAAAAACCCTACAAAAAGCTACTCCTTACTCAAGTTCCCAGTAAGGACCAATCTTTCATTGATTCATTCTTTTTTGACTTTAACAACTTTCTGAATTACTTTCAAATGGAAATGTGAAATTATTGAGTAGTCTACTTCCCCTCAAATAATGAATCCTCTAAAAGGAATATTTTGGGATTCATAAGGGATTTACTTGTCTATATATCGTTCCATTCGATCTTTTAGGCCCCCACTCACCTCGATGGTTATGCCGTAATGCCCCTTGAAGCATATATGCGATAGATAGACTCCTGTCACCATGCCATATTTGTTTGCTTGAACAGAACTTCTCTCTAAAAGAAACGGAATAGCCAATTCGTAGAATTGGTCTTTTTTTTTTCACGAGGTATAACGAGCAATTCCTATTTATCTCTTACGGAATCGGCCATGGATCAATACCCCTTCCATTTGGAAGTATTGAATACGCCCATAATTCTGAGCTTCATGTTACTCCTCCAAAGACACATGTCAGAATCGGGGGCATCCCAATCAGATTGAATGGGATGACAGTTTCTTATTATGAATCTGTAAAATGAAAATTTCGATCAAATCACACATCGCAGTATACTAGGCCTTCTAATTCCTTAAGAGGTTTATCTAAAAGATTCGCAATATAACTAGGAAGACGTTTCAAATACCACACATGAGTCACTGGACATGCGAGTTTGATGTATCCCATTTGATATCTTCGTATCCGAGAATCCACAAATTCCACCCCACATTGTTCACAAAATTTCGGGTCTTCTTTTTCAGCCCTGATTACTCTATAATTTCCACAAGCACAAATTCCACTTTTTATAGGTCCAGAGATTCTTTCACAAAACAATCCATCTCTTTCCGGTTTATTGGTTTTGTAATGAAAAGTATGGGGTTTTGTCACCTCTCCAACTATCTCTCCATTAGGTAGGATTTTGTTGGCCCAAGCCTTTATTTGTTGAGGAGAAACTGGTCCAATTCGAAGTTGTTGATGTTTATACCGATCGATCATAGAATAGAAATTCTGATTCATTCAGATCAAGCTTCCTTCCTATTGATCTGGAAATTCTTCTCAGATACAAGGAAATGATTCAGTTCCAGAGCCAAAGACCGTAGTTCTCGAACGAGCAATCGAAAAGATTCTGGAGCATCCTCTGGGTTAGGTAGTGTTCCTCCAATGATCGTAGCACCAAGTAATTCTTGACGAGTTCTAATATGATCAGATTTATAAGTAAGTATCTCTTGTAAAATATGAGCAACACCAAATCCCTCTAGAGCCCAAACTTCCATTTCTCCTACTCGTTGTCCTCCTTGCTTGGCCCTTCCTCTAAGGGGTTGTTGTGTAACAAGTGTGTAATGTCCACTGGAACGCCCATGGATTTTATCATCAACTTGATGAATTAATTTCAGGATATAGGACTTTCCTATTAGAACAGGCTGTTCAAAAGGATCTCCTGTTCTTCCATCAAATATTCTGCTTTTTCCCGGATACTCGGGTTCAAATACCCATGGATTTTTTGTTTGTTTACTGGCTTCATATAATTCAGGAAACACTAGTTTTCTCGACGAATCTTGCTCATATCTCTCATCAAAAGGTGCTATTCTATAATGTCTCTTTAGAAGATCCCCAGCTAACCCGAGTGAGCATTCAAATATCTGTCCCACATTCATTCGTGAGGGTACTCCTAATGGGTTGAAGACCATATCAACAGTTGTTCCATCTTGCAAATAGGGCATATCTTGTCTAGGCAAAATTTTAGAAATGATACCTTTATTCCCATGTCTTCCAGCGACTTTATCACCTACTTTGATTTCACGTTTCTGTGAAATATATACACGAATTATTTCTGAATTATAACTAGAACCCCCTTTTTTCTGGATCCATCTCACATCAATAACGCGACCCCTTCCACCTACACTTATAGGTAGTTTTAAAGAAGTTTCTTTTGCCGTGGATACCTGAATGCCAAGTATGGCTCGTAATAATCTATCCTCGGGGGCATACGAGGATTCGTTCGCTGTTTGAGGCGTTAATTTACCTACTAAAATATCACCTGCTTCTATCCAAGATCCCAGCATCACAATTCCATTTCTGTCTAAATTGCGGAGTAAATGAGCCTCTAAATGCGGTATTTCTTTAGTGATTCTTTCAGGACCTTGGCTTGTCACATGAGTCTTAATTTCATATTTTCGGATGTGAAAAGAAGTATAAATATCTTCATATACCAGACGTTCGCTAATTAGTACTGCGTCTTCAGAATTGTAACCTTCCCATGGCATATGAGCTACTAATACGTTTTTTCCTAAGGCGAGTTCCCCGCTAACCGTAGCCGCACCGTCCGCTAAAATTTGTCCCTTTTTAATGTATTTACCTCGTTGAACCTTAGGTTTTTGATGCATACAAGTGTTTTTGTTAGAACATTGATACATAACTAATGGAATGTTTATAGTGTCACCATTACTTGAGAAAACAATCTTGTGAGTATCCGTATAAATGATCTTTCCCTCGTGTTCGGCTATAACTGAAAGCCCTGAATCTAGAGCCGTTTGGCGTTCCAGCCCAGTCCCAACAATGCACTTCTCGGACCGAGAAAGCGGAACTGCTTGGCGCTGCATATTAGAACTCATTAAAGCCCGATTTGCATCATTATGCTCGATAAAAGGAATAAGGGAAGCTCCAATAGAAAAATATTGGAAGGGAAAAATGCTTCTAAGATGAATCTGTTCCCATGCAATACTTAGGAATTCTTGACGATATCGAGCTGGAACAACCTGTTCTTCCTGAATACCCCGATTCAAGGCCAAAGAATTTCCTGCTGCTATCATATAATATTCATCTCTACTTGGTGATAAATAAATCATCTGCGTCTCTTTTGATTTATCAGATATTTCATAAAACGGACTATCTATAGATCCCAAATGACCAATTCTCACATGAATTGCTAAGGATCCAATAAGACCAACATTGATTCCTTCGGACGTGTCAATTGGGCAAATACGCCCATAGTGGCTCGGATGTATATCTCGTATCCGAAAACTAGCAGTTCGTCCTGTCAATCCTCCAGGACCCAAATAACTCAACTTTCGCCCATGAACGGTTTGTGTCAATGGATTAGTTCGATCAAAAACTTGAGATAAGGGGTGTAGGCCAAAAAACGATTCAAAAGTGGTTGTTAATGAGGTTGAAGTTACCAAATTTTCAGGAGTCGGTATCAATTTATGTCTGATTGCTCCACATATAGTTCTTTTAACCGCATTTTCTAAACGAACAAGAGCCAATCCGAATTGATCCTGTAACAGATCTGCTACAGAACGAATACGTTTATTTTTTAAGTGATTCATATCGTCAAGTGTGCCCATTCCAAATTTCATTCCGATCAAATGATCCGTAGCAGCCAATACATCTCGCGGTAACAAAAATGTATTGTTCTGAGGTATATCAAGATTTAGTCTCCGATTCATATTTCGTCGACCAATCTTTCCTAATTCACACCTTTGTTGAAAAAATTTATTTTGTAATTCCTTACATAAGGACTCAGAAAATACTGGATCCCCACCTACACAAGCAAATTGTTGATAAAACTCCAAAATAGCATTTTCTTTTGAACCAATCGTGTTTTTCTCGTTATCATTCGGGAAAGACAAGAAAACCTCAGGGTAACAAACATTATCTAGAATTTCTCTTAGATTCGAACCCATAGCTGATGATAGAACTAGAATAGATATTTTTTGTTTCCTACTCACACGGGCCCATATCCTTTCTTTTCCATCAATTTCTAATTCTAATCTTCCTCCCCAATCTGATATTATAGTACTGGTATAGACAGAAATTTCTTTATGGTCCAATTCTGAACGGTAGTAAATACCGGGGCTTTGCAATATTTGATTGATTACAATTCTGTATATTCCATTTACTATAAAAGTTCCCAGGGAATTCATTAGAGGAATGTTTCCAATAAAAATGGTTTGTTCTTGCATATCTCTACCGCTTTTCCAAATTAATCCCGCGGGGACATATAATTCAGAAGAATATGTGAGTGATTCAGACACAGCATCTCTTTCTTTTATCAAGGGTTCTACCAATTGATATCGTTCCACAAATAATTTAAATTCAATTTCTTGATCTGTATCTTCAATTTTTGGAAACTTATCCAATTCTTCCGTCAAGCCTTGATTAATGAACCTACAAAATCCCTCAAATTGGATCTGACTAAATCCAGGTATTGTGGACATTCCCTCATTTCTATTACGGAGCATCTTAATCTTAAGTTTCCTCTTTATAGAATAAATCCCATTATTGTAGTATTGGCTCACTCTTCATCGAACTAACCATCCGGATCGATCTAGCAATGATGGAATGTATATTATGTTTACTGAATCACATGAAATTTGAGCCAACTCCATATCTATATTTTATATGTATGAACGGAGACAAGATGGAGGAATGAAGATAATTTTCGGCACAAGTTAGAATTTGCGACAGGTACAAATAGAAATGAATTGATAAAACACCCCCCCCAAAAAAAAAATCTGCCACTCACATTACACTTATAGAGTCTTATATAGAATATCAAAATTGATCCAATTTCTGCCTATTATTATGATATTACGATCAGATTGGGTACCAAAAAAATAAATGGATTCACGATTTCATCCGCTTTTCTATTCATTAGAGAAGATATTCAATGACAAATTGAAGCACGATAATTCTCTACAGGTATATGTGCATAAGAGAGACTCAACTCGGTATCTATCTGTTCTGTGTAACAATTTTTGTTCTGGGGTTTACATATACACATATATGTTGTTATAATTGAGATTGAAAAGGATTTCAATTCTTTTTTAAAAAGAATTGATTAGTCGTAAATCAATTTTCTTTATGCCATTAAGGAAATACGATTTGAGATACAAATTTAAGAATCGTTCACTAATTCAAAGAAAATCAAAAATAGATTTCCGACTGAAAAATTCAGGGCAGGAACCATTACCCATTTTCTTTGAATAAAAAAAAAAATGACTAATTATTAATTATTATAGTAATTAGTATAGTAATAGTAATTAGTATAGTAATAGTATTAGTAATAGAATATAGATAAAATTTTTATCCATTTTTGATCGAATTTGGCGGCATGGCCAAGTGGTAAGGCGGGGGACTGCAAATCCTTTATCCCCAGTTCAAATCCGGGTGTCGCCTGATGAACAAATTGGGATTTATTATCCTGCTGATTTAATCGACGAATTCTTGTTCCGCAATCTGAGGGTTTCTAAAGGACACTCCTTTTTTGTTCCTAGGATTGAAGAGGAGATTATACGAAAGACGATGAAGACTTCCTAATTATCTTACACTACCTATACTAAGGTAGTGTCTACTAACTCTGTCTGGAATTAGATTGGATAGGACGATAGGAAATCCATTTATAGGAAGTTTTGAAAGGACTGAACTGAAGATATCCAGACTCACGAGAGGCTCTGAGTGCTCAGACATTCAATGTGAATGGTTGGTCGGCTCTTATTCTTATAGAGTAAATAGAGTAAAACTAAAACGTTGAAAAACCAAAAATTGTATTTGCCGGGGGATTACAAAAAAAAAGAATGTATGTAATAGCGGTAGTGGCGTTTCCTGATTCTTTCACAGAAAGACAATAAGACTTATAAAAAATCGAAAATAAAATATAGGTATCTGAGAAAATAGATAGTTATCTATCTTGATGGTATATTTGTATGCCTTTTCTTTTGTTTATGAAAGAAAGGTAACAAAACAACAAAACAATAGGTCTTACTATTCCTACATCTTACATTAGAAGCATTCCTTTGATATTTCCTAAGAAAGGGTGTGTGTATCGTATTTGTGCTTAATGCTTCCCGATTCTACCAGAAATCCAATAAGATAGGATTTGTTATGATTGGGTTCATTGGATTGGTTCATCAATCGCCTTAAGTCAGAATTCTATTTTGACTCTGCGCCATTGATTCCACTATGATTATTGATCAATAATGGAATAATTCCTTGATAGAGATAGGGGACATAATTTACATGGATATAGTAAGTCTCGCTTGGGCTGCTTTAATGGTAGTCTTTACATTTTCCCTTTCACTCGTAGTATGGGGGAGGAGTGGACTCTAGGGGTACTACTAATTGAGTAATCGAATTGTATCAATTGTTTAATTAATCGTTTTGCGAAGACTTCCAAAAATGTCTCTGTTTCAAAATTATACTGGAATGAATACAGTCATGAATAATAACCATTCTATCAAACAATGAATGATTACCATAGTTATATTTATATTTAGAAAATAAAATCTACGCATGATAGGAAATTTCTTCCACTTCCAACCAAATTCTTCCTAAATATTCTATTTTGATGAACCGGCTTTTACCAGAATTATGGATATTACAATGAGAAAACCAATCCCTGTGTGTTTTTTTTTCTTTACTTTTACTGTTCTAAGTCTAAGAGAAAGTAATTCTCTTATTATGGCGATACATACTTTCTACCGGAAGCAACTAGTAGTTGTCCGCGGAAGTCGAGGTCCTACACATAATCAAATTAGATCTTTCTTTCATTGAGCGATCCACATATCAAGTCAAGCATTTCACCTTTCTTTTACTATGTAATATATATATTAATATAAAGAAATAGTATACTAGATAGTGTGTAGAAAGAACTATATATAGTTCTTTCTACACACTATCTCAGACACTTCTGATTCCAGCCCGATCATTTCACTTAATTTCAGACTTGGAGTTTGAATCCCTTTCTTTCATTTCTTCAATCATTGATAAGAACTAAACTAATAATTCAAATTTCATTCAAATTAATTATTTTGACTGACTGTTTTTACGTAGATGATAAGTAAAAAAGCAGTAGGAACTAGAATGAACAGTGCAGTAGCAATAAATGCGAGAATATTGACTTCCATAATCTCATTGTGTTTTTTTTTTGCTTCGCAATAACTCGGGATCTAATCCCATAGAGATGATAAATTTGACTCCTGTAAATTCAATAGTATAAATTCTATAATGATGATACTGAATAGTATCAATATTATGAATAACAATATAGCTGATCTATCAAATCGATTAATCGTCGAGAATTGAATAGTATAACATAGGAAGATCCTTTATACATACTAAATAAAAAAGGGGATTCCTGATCCCTGATCCAATAAAGAATCCTATTTAATTTTGCATCCTTTTAGACACTTTCTTTTCTATAATCTACCTTCTTTCTTATACAATTAT